TGCCCTGATGCGTTACAAAATTTCGAGTTAGCCAATGATCCAATCAAAGTAATTATTGGGACTATAGTATAAAACTTTTTTATAGCAATATCTATAATAAATGAATTTTCTAACATTTGACTCCTAACCACAGAAGGCTTTAGTCGTACACTTGAAAGATGGCCCAAAAAATCGAGGGAATGGTTGTATAATTGGTTTATATGAATCCTATCTGGTTGAGACCACAAGTCGAAATTATATTGCCAGAGATTTATAAGGTAATACTTCCATTTATTCATCAGAAGAGGAGTTCCCTTTAAAGCCAGAATAGCTTTTCCTTGATATCTGACATAATGTATGAAAAGGTCCTTGAAAACCCAGAGGATGGTGTGAAAATCATTACGAAAAACTACCAAAAAATGTTCTATTTTTCCAAAAAAATGTGTTCTCTCAAGAAAGGCGCTAGAAGATGTTGATCGTAAATGAGCAGATTGTTTACGGAGAAAGGGGAATATCGCTTCGCATTCATATACATGAAAATTATATAGGAACAAGAATAATCTTCGATTCTCGTTTGAAAAAACAGAAATATATTTCTGTTTTTGAGTAATAAGATTATTCCAATTCTGAAACTCGTAAAGAAAGAATCGCAATAAATGCAAAGCGGGGATATCTTGTATCCAACAGCGAAGGGGTTGAATCAAAAGTTCCAGATGGATGGGGTGGGGTATTAGTATATCTAAGACATGATTTAAATGCGATAATTTATCCTCTAAAAAGGGAAATGCTGAATGAATTGATCGTAAATTTTTAGATTTTGCTATTTCTTTTTTCCCTTCTAGGGAAGATATTAATTGCAGTGAAAATGGAATTTCCACAATGATTGCACAGCCCTCTGATATCATTTGAGAATAAAAATGATTCTTATGATCCACAAATTTATGTTGTTGAGAATCATTATCAAAAATAACCAAAGGCTTCTGTTGATACATTCGAGTAATTAAACGTTTCACAATCAGTGAACTGAATTTATTGTCATAACCTAAATTATCGATAGAATCATAAAGAATCGATCCATTTAAACCATGATCATGAGCAAGTGCATAAATATACTCCTGAAATAGAAGTGGATATAGGAAGTCTTGTTGTCGAGATCTATCTATTGCTAAATATCCTTGTAACTCTTCCATTTTAAAATAGATTTTAACCAAGGGCAGGGGATTTCTTGGGCTATCATATCAAATGATACATAGTGCGATACAGTCAAAACAAGGTATATAGTAAAAAAAAAAAAATAAAAACCCTGGAGACAGATAAGCTAATCAACGGATTCCCCCTTTTTCCATCCAATTGCTTTGTGTTTGTTATTAGGATATGGAAATTGTTAGAAACCCTTTATTTTTGCAACCCGATCGCTCTTTTGACTTTAGAATCAATTCTGTTTATCAATATACCGTTTCCTCTACACATTCGCCTCCACTCTAGAAGAGGGATATAGTTAATAATTAGGATTCATAAAAAAAATAGAGAATCCACTTAGTATGGTTATGGGAGAACCTTTTTCCACATCAGGTACTAATACATTTTTAACGTCTAATTAGACCGGGAAATCATTCGAATTTAAGAACAGAAGCTCGTTGCTTTTTGTTTCCCTATAATTGGAGCCCTATGGCTCTATCCATTTATTTACTCGACCCACTAGTAATTTCTATTTTTGTACCGATCTAAGAATTCAAAAAATTTTGTACTGATCCGGTAAGGAGGAAGTACTCTTAGAGTTCTTCATTGATACGACATGCTGTTTTTTCCATTCGTTCCCTTTCAGGATCAGTCGTGGTCTTACAAACTCTACCAACGGTATGGACGAATTCGTTCCTTCATCCAAATGTGTAAAAGATTCTAGCCGCACTTAAAAGCCGAGTACTCTACCGTTGAGTTAGCAACCCGAATTAATGTAATTTTGGTGTGTAGATACGATCGGAATCAAAATAACGAGATTGGATTGCGCGACCCCATCAAAACATTAAACTAGAAACACAAGAAAAAAAAAAAAAGAAAAATTTTAGATTTCTATAAGTAAAAGAAAAAAGAAAAATTTTTTTTGGGGGTCGGAGATAAATAGATCTATTTATCCACGATGGAATTATATTTATTCCATACACTATTGTCAATATGAACGTCAAGAAAAAAAAAAAAAAGACTTGTGTTGGATTGGCACTACATAGATAATAAAAAGTTTGGGTGAATAGTGGATAAAAGAAATAACTAAGGATAAGAAGAAAATCGTGAGTTTATTCAATATCCGTCAAGGTACAATAAGCAGGCTAGACTTTTTTATTTTTTTGTGGAGTTTCAACCACCGGATTGAGGAGAATCCTATAATTTTAGGGATTCTCTTAGTTCATCTACTCACTCGATCTTTTTTCTATCCCTCCCATATCACATAGAAAATCTTTTTGTCGTTAATTATTTTTTTTTTTTTCTATTTCAATACTTTAATACTTTTATTTCGTTTAATTTTTAATTAAATTAACGCGAGGTTACTTAAAAATCTCTGCCTTCTTTGAAATATCATGAACGGTTCCTGTAGGTTGAGCGCCTTTTTCAAGGAAATATAGAATAGCGGGAACGTTTAAATAAGTTTGACTCTTTATCGGATCGTAAAAACCCACTTTCTGAAGATCCCTTCCTTCTCTTCGAGATCGAACATCAATTGCAACGATTCGATAGATAGCTCATTGGGATAGATGTAGATGAACAATGCCCCCCTTAGAAACGTATAGGAGGTTTTATCCTCGTACGGCTCTATAAAGAATGAATTTCTATAGATTTAGAATTTATGTATCTTTCTATTATAGAGTGATAGAATAGAGTGACAAATAGATCTCTAAAATCCTCAAATCAAATAAATTAGACTATGATTTGATTCGTTTATTCTTCTTCCTTCCCGCTTTTCCCCAAAAATCATTCGTACTTATAACTCAAGTTGGATAATTCTCAAAGGGTTAAAAGGAAACTCCTTAGAGCCTTGGCATTTCGTTTATTGAGCTGTCTCTAAACCTCTTTTTGTCTCGTTTCTAATCAAATTTTTTGATTCTTTAATTTGATTTGGCTCCAATTGAATTGTTGAGACAATTGAAAGGGCGTTTTCTTGTTACGAGATCCTTTATCTTTGTTTTGAATCATTGGGTTTAGACATTACTTCGGTGATCCTTAATCGTTTCAAAAAGGCAGCAACATACCTTTTTTTTTATTTCTTTCTATCGAAGAATCATACGAACGATTGATTCCCATGTGATACACTTTTGATCAAAATAGTTTTTCTCAATTCCAATAAAAATTTTTAATCCAAAAGTCACTTTTATAGGAATTGGATCCTTTCAATTTCTATATCAAAGATATACTTACGAAGTTGAAACAACTTATTGATTGACACTAACCCTAGATCCTTGCCTCTGAGAAATGAATCAATCATTTCTTCTCGAGCTCCACTGTGTACTATTTACTTACAACAGAACTAAAACTAAATAGGAGTTATAGTAGAACAGAACAAATTATGTCGAGTAAAAAGCACCTTATATAAAAATGATGGATACAAAAATCCACAACCGATCATGTCCTTCAAGTCGCACGTTGCTTTCTACCACATCGTTTTAAACGAAGTTTTACCATAACATTCCTCTCAATTGGAACCGGTATGGAATTGATTCAATATGGAATCATGAATAGTCATTGGCCCAATCGGAACATAGTAATGTAATCTATATTTTATTCTATAAGGTACGGGTGGATATTTATCTGGAGAAGTCTCAGGATTCTATTTTGTTAACCCCCTATTTTCTGAATGAAACATTTTAGAATTCGGGATCAAGAGGGAATTCACCCTATTTTTAAATAAGAAATATATAAAGTAACATAAGGAAGTTGGGGAATTATAGAGGTTTTTCTTTCACATTTCGATTAAGAATGCAGCAAAGTGAAATAAAACAAATTAAATCTAAATAAATATAGGACGTAAGGTTTATCTAAGTAACTTCAATATGACTATGAGCCAGACATGCATACGCGGAAGAGCCCATTCTTTTTTTGAATTATATTATACATTCATCCCCGTTCCCATCTTACCTCAATCACAAATAGAAGATTTAGAAAATTATTAAGAACATTCTTTAACTATATTATGATAAAACCGGGATGCTCTGGGACGGAAGGATTCGAACCTCCGAATGGCGGGACCAAAACCCGCTGCCTTACCACTTGGCTACGCCCCATTTTTCTTTTTATGCAACGCTAATAAACACTAATATCGGTATTGGTCGTTCGTCAATTCCCACCCCACTATGAATGCAATCCATTAGATTGTTGCTAGGATTTGACACGTGTAGTTGTAAAATTAAATTGAATTTGTTGATCATTATATAGAATTCAATTAAGATATTGTATGAAAGTATGGTTCCTTCTATTTTCGTGTGAGAATGTAAGGATTTTTGATTGGGTGCGTCAAAAAAAGCAGGATTTTTTTTTTCACTTTCTTAATTTTTCCCTTATATCGATAACTCAATCAAAATACAATTTATCCTCAAGAATGAAATGTTTTGTTATGCTTAATATCTTTAGTTTGATCAGTATCTGTCTTAATTCTGCCCTTCATTCGAGTAGTTTTTTCTTTGCTAAATTACCCGAGGCTTACGCTTTTTTCAATCCAATCATAGATTTTATGCCAGTCATACCTGTGCTCTTTTTTCTCTTAGCCCTTGTTTGGCAAGCTGCTGTAAGTTTTCGATGAGATCTTTAATTTGAATACTGTCCCATAAACATTCAGGATTTATTCACTAAAAAAAGAAATTCTAACAATTTATAAGATCAGATAAGTCTTATTTTAAGAACCCTCGATTCAAACATAGAAATTCTTCGATAGGCGCGATGAATCTGAATCATTTCATTTAATCATTTTGACCTTCCATTTCCAGTGAACAAGGACCTTAGTGGGTCCCCCACAATAACTAATTGTAATAATAAAT